CTAGTATAGTTCCCTATCTATAATTTTGCTATTTACTTAAATATTAAATATAAATAATTTTACTGGAATATTGGAGGAATCCCTTGGATGGGTAGTAAGTACAATTTTGAATGTTTTGCTTATGTACAAAGTAACAAATATTATAACTGGATCGTTCGATCACTTTTCAGTCATTCATTGAATGATAAATCACTACAAGTGAAGGAGATACACGATTTAAATAACGAAAGATCCAATATTTAAAAATTGTATCTAAAATGACTGGAAAAGTAGAAACAAGACCGGATATAATTTGATCATTATGAGCAAATCCAAAATCTTTGTAGACAGAGCCAATCATTAATTCCCAACCGTGGGGCGAATGGAATCCTATACATAAATCAGTTAATAAAAGAATAGAAAAAGCTTTTATTGTGTCGCTTAAGTTGTATAGGAATTCTTGAAACCAAGAGTTAAGAATAACAAGTTCTTCATTACCTAGAATAGAATAACCACTTAGAATACCGAAACAGATTATATTTGTCGAGAAGTGTAAAATTGTATGGATGCGATCCTCGTTGTGCATCTTGATCAATTGGATCGTTTCTTTGTAGATTTCGATGTGAGGCTTTTGTAAATGTGTTTCCGGGTATTCCTTTATCATTTCGTCCAAACGTAAGAGTTCCTCTAAGTCTATGAATTCTTTTAGAATACTCTTTTCTTGAATATCATTCAAAAAAATTTCGGATTGCCTAGTATTCCACCAATTAGTAAACCAAGATTCCAGACTTTTATTAAATGAGAGAGAGATCCACCAAGGCAAAAATACTATAGATGCAAGATATAGAAGGGAAATTAATACTTTCTTTTTTGCCATTTTTTCGTCTGTGAATTTAAAAATTTTTAATGAACGCATCTCATTCGTCGACTCTATATGATACTAATATTTCTATCAAGCATAAGTTCTATTACAAGTCATCGATGTATTTCCGGATTTTTTTGTGATTCAGTACAGCGGTTAGTCCTTGAATTTAGAAAGAATATAGAATACGAAAGAGCCCTCTTCAAATTAATAGTAGTCGGATTTCGAGACGAAAGAACTCCCGTTCTATCAAAATATCAAATATTTAGAAAAAAAATTCTTTACTTTATGATGAAATGTTTTGTTTTGATATATGATGAATCTATCATTTAGATTTGTTACTGAATTGAGTTAAGTGGATTTACATACGCATAAAAAAAATTGTGGACATAAACAATTTAGTTTTAGAATTGTTTCATATACGTTTGCTTTGGCTCGAGTAAGCGTTCTGAAGAAACTTCAGTTAAGTTATGCTATAGAAAAAAAGATGATTCTTGAGTTTTTTATCTCTTGCAAAGTATTCATTCTTCAGTTCCTTTTTTCAAAATACTTCAATTGGTACACGCAAGAAATAGGCCAATTCAGCAGCTTTTTGCTCAATCTCTCGTGGAGTAAAATTCTCATCAGTACGAGTCAAGGGAATGGCTCCTTGTCCTTTTATTTCCATATAAAGGACACGACGAGCATAAATACCCTCTTTAATTTCTATTCTGATGGACTGAATGTCTTTCATAAGGAATCGGAGAAATATGCGACGATTTTTTCCAGGAAATCCCCAACGAAAAATACACACTATGCCCTCTTTTATATCGAATCGATCATAACCACTACCTACATTCCACGAAATTGTGCACCACAAATAGGAGCTAATAAAAAGACCTGCGATCCCATAGAAAGACATCACGATACCTTGTGGAAAAAAAATTATTTGCTGAGAAGGAAATAAAGATATAAAATTCCTACCAAAATAACTGGACGTTCCAACCAATAAAAACCCTAATGAACCTAAAAAAAGAATAAAGGCCCAACAGAAATTACTTGTTTTTCGAGACCCCGCTATAAGTTCTACCCATATACGTTCTGATCGCCAACTCATACTCTAACTAGACCTAGTTGCATTTTATTGGAATTGGGAGAATAACAAAAATAATTTTTTTTTTACTTTTTTTTGTTTCCGAAGTAACTCTCATCAACCAGCACTATTATGATGTGAACCTTTAGGGATAATTCATCGAATTTCTTAGATCCAAACTAAAATAATAACATCCCTTTCATATGATTTCCTAATACATATAGATATATTGACTTTACATTTCAGAAATTCTCCCCGATCCCGATCTATTTGAAAATAGTTATAATTCATTTATCATGTTTACACATACATAAGAGCTTATGCCCGAAGGAAGCCGCATATTATACCATATTTTACTAAATAGATATCCGTGTTATGATCCAAGTAAGTCTTGAAAAAAAATATATATATATAAGATTTGTCCTTGTTGTATCTAAAAAATCTTGTTTTTTTGAACATAAAGAGATAAAGAAGCCATTGCAATTGCCGGAAATACTAAGCCCACTAAAGGCACAAAAATGGAGGGGAGACTGTTGAGAGTTATCATAGAATGGGTACCTCGATTTAATATTTGTACCTGTTATTTA